AGCGATGTGAATCTGCCTGTCCGACCGATTTCTTGAGTGTTCGAGTTTATTTATCGCAAGAAACAACTCGTAGTATGGGTCTAGCTTATTGATACATTCCATAAAACTCTCCTTGAATCCATCTTTTTTTACCGACAAAATACGTGCTCAAAATCAAATAAAAATATTTTGAGCACGTATTTTTCTGGCCCAAATGTATCTTGTCTTTACCACGAATAATTTTCCTTTATTAACAATAATTGTAGTTTTGCCAATATCTGCAGGTTCATTAATTTTATTTCTTCCACATATAGAAAATCGAGTCATCCGTTGGTGTACTATATGTATATGTATTTTAGAACTTCTTCTAACGACTTATGCATTCTGTTATCATTTTCAATTGGATGATCCATTAATCCAACTAGTGGAGGATTTCAAATGGATCGCTTTTTTTGATTTTCATTGGAGATTAGGAATAGATGGACTTTCTATAGGACCAATTTTACTGACGGGATTCATCACGACTTTAGCTACTTTAGCGGCTCGGCCTGTTACTCGAGATTCTCAATTATTTCATTTTCTGATGTTAGCAATGTACAGTGGGCAAATAGGATTATTTTCTTCTCGGGACCTTTTACTTTTTTTCCTGATGTGGGAGTTAGAATTAATTCCCATTTATCTACTTGTATCCATGTGGGGAGGAAAAAAACGTCTGTACTCAGCTACAAAATTTATTTTGTATACAGCAGGTGGTTCCGTTTTTCTTTTAATGGGAGTTCTGGGTATCGGTTTATATGGTTCTAATGAACCAACACTCAATTTTGAAATATTAGCTAATCAGCCCTATCCTTTGGGCTTGGAAATACTATTTTATATTGGATTTTTTATTGCTTTTGCTGTCAAATTACCAATCATACCCCTACATACATGGTTACCAGATACCCATGGAGAAGCACATTATAGTACTTGTATGCTTCTAGCCGGAATCTTATTAAAAATGGGAGCGTATGGATTAGTTCGAATCAATATGGAATTATTTCCTCATGCTCATTCTATATTTTCTCCTTGGTTGATGATAGTAGGTGCAATGCAAATAATCTATGCAGCTTCAACATCTCTGGGTCAACGGAATTTAAAAAAAAGAATAGCTTATTCCTCTGTATCACATATGGGTTTCATAATTATAGGAATTGGTTCTATTACTGATATGGGGCTCAATGGAGCCCTTTTACAAATAATCTCTCATGGATTTATTGGTGCTGCACTCTTTTTCTTGGCCGGAACTACTTATGATAGAATACGTCTTGTGTATCTTGACGAAATGGGTGGAATAGCTATCCCAATGCCAAAAATATTCACGATGTTCAGTAGCTTTTCGATGGCCTCCCTTGCATTACCAGGTATGAGTGGTTTTATTGCCGAATTAATAGTATTTTTTGGACTACTTACTAGTCCAAAATATTTTTTAATGACAAAACTACTAATTACTTTTGTAATGGCAATTGGAATCATATTAACTCCTATTTATTTATTATCTATGTTACGCCAGATGTTCTATGGATATAAGATATTTAATGTACCAACCTCTTATTTTTTTGATTCTGGACCACGAGAGTTATTTCTTTTGATCTCTCTTTTTTTACCCGTACTAGGTATTGGTATGTATCCTGATTTTGTTCTTTCACTATCAGTTGAAAAGGTTGAAGTTATTCTATCTAATTCTTTTTATGGATAATTTTGATGAATAAAAAAGAAAAAAAAAATATTCTTTTTTGATGTTCGTTGTACAATGAGGTTTTTTTTTCTTCTCTTACGTTAAGTAAAAAAGATCAATTTGAACAGGTGAGAACCCTATGAATTTAATGGTGTAGTGATTCACAGGGTTCTCACCTGTTCACACAAAGTTTTTTTATCTGATATGTGCTGTACACTTTTCTATTCCTATTCATCATAACTCCTTAAATTGTGTTTAATTCAATTATATATTTAATTCAATTATATATTAATGTAAATAAACCATAACTATGTAGTCCTATTCCTAATAGATTTATCCCAAAATAGCATATCCAAATTATAAGAAATCCAATAGACGCCACAATTGCTGAATTGGTACCCTGCAATTTTATATTTGTTCGAGTATGTAAATAAATCGCGAATACGATCCAAGTAATAAAAGCCCAAGTTTCTTTTGGGTCCCAACTCCAATAAGATCCCCATGCTTCGTTAGCCCATACTGCTCCAGAAAGAATTCCTATAGTTAAAAAGATAAATCCTAGACTAATAACCCGATAACTCCAATAATCCAATTGTTGAATCAATTGGGACCTGTAATAATTAAAAAGAAAAGTATTTTTGAAAATATTACTTCGTTCGTTCATGTATTCGATTTCACCAAAGAAAAAGGAACCATTGAAATTTAAAAAACGATTACTCGTAGCAAAAAACTTTTGATTTTTTCTAACTGTAATGACTATAAGTGATACTGATAATAATGATCCACATAACAGGGCAGCGTAGCCTAATATCATCGTACTTACGTGCATTATTAACCACTCAGATTGAAGAGCTGGTACTAATATTGTGGATTTGTGTATTTCAGTTAAAAGACCTGAAGTAGCAAAGCCTTGGGTAAAAATAGCACTTGGGCCAATTATTGTGCTTAGGATATTTTTCTTTTTTTTGAAATACGGAACTATATGAATAAGGGAAAAACTCCATGAAAGGAAAATTAATGATTCATATAAATCACTTAGTGGAAAATGTTCCGAATAAATCCAACGAGTAACTAATAATCCTGTTATAGAGAACAAATTCATTATCATGCCCTTTTCGGATGAATCATATAGTTTTACGATTTGATCGACTAAAAAGGTTATCAAATGAATTGTAAGTACAATTGAAACGAGCGAAAAAGAAATATGAGTTAATATATGCTCTAAAGTTGAAAATATCATAAGATTATAGGAGTCCTTTAATTATAAAATCTATATGGAGAGTTGGATTCATTATAGGATCTATTTACTTTTTTTAGGAGATGACATGCCGCCACTCGGACTCGAACCGAGATGCTCTAGCACTGCTTCCTAAGAGCAGCGTGTCTACCAATTTCACCATAGCGGCTTATCTTGAACTCATAATAGTCTATGAATAAGCAATCGTCCAGATTTAAGAATTCGATTGGTTGCAATATTTTTTAGAAAAGATTCAAATAGATGAATAAAAATTTCTTGAACATAGGTATTTGAAGGTTCATTATTTTAATTTAGAGTCTTTATTTTGATTTCGTGCATCTTATTTTATACTCTCTTCAACTTGAATTCTTGCAAAATTCAAAAATCCTACTATCAATTCAATTAAGGGAGAGAACTCAAATTTTTGTTTTAATGAACTATTTCAAAATTTAGTTGATCCCAAAAATCAAAAACAAAAAATGGAGTTTATCAATGAATATTAATAAAAAAAATCCATTTTGAATCATTCATAATTGACACATTATTTATCCAGAATAATTTCAATAAGTATTTTTGAATGGATTCATCACAAGAGATATAGGGTGGTCTATATAGGAATTTCGAGGAAATCAAAAAAAAAAGTAAGAAAGTTACACAAAAGGGTTTAGAATTTGAGTTTCCATTATTTTAGTAACGAAAGATATTAGCTCTTCTATAGATATATAGAAAGTTAATATATAGAAAAGATCAAAACTTATATTATTGGAAGAAATAGGTTGATGGGGAAAATAATACTCCCCACCTTGAAAATGAAAAGATATACTAAAAAAATCGAGTATCTTGTGTTTTTTTGTTAATAAAAAGAAAGTATTCTTTTTTTTTTTCGAAATTTGGTAAGGTAAACAAAAGAGTTTTATATATATTCTGGATTCTCAAAGCGGCGAGAATTCTATTTTCTATTGATTAACTCCGATAGGGAATAGAAATCGAGATTTTTATTTTTGAAATGAAATCAGTCAATTTTTCAAGTCAGCCCGATTTAGATTATTTCAACATTTTACTATTTATTTTATTTGTTTGTCGCACAAAAAACTTTTTGAATTCCCGGTCGAAAGAGATTTCCCTAAGGAAAACGCTTTTAACGATGCACAATACCCCTTCCTTTTCCAAACATTTTTTCGAATACGCTTTTTTGATACAGAAGTACGTTTTTTTGGAACTGCCATTTAAATTAAAATTAAGAGATTACTCATTGGTATAGCTGGATGTGAAAGACATCTATTGGTCAAAATAAATATACGTTTTCCTAATTCATTATAGATTTATTTTCTTTTTAAAAAATATTTTTTTTATAAAAAAAAGAATTAGGTATTAGGTATAGGTGAACGATATGGAAAAATTGTATAAAATATTACTAAAAAAAAATATAAAATAAAAAAGAAGAATATTCTTTCTTTATTTTTCAAATGAGCTTTTCCATTCCATAAAAAAAAAGTTTTTTCGTTTGGTGTTTTTCTTTCATATTCTTTTCGATTCAAATCTAGATTTCCAAAATCTGTTGTGCCATAGAAATAGAATTGCTTGAACTTAATAAAATGAAAGAATCCAAAATTACATAACATGACGTAAAATGAAAATACCTCAAGAAAGGTTTAAGATGAGAACCCAACTTTCTGTTTATAAAAAAAAACTTTATTAAAATCTTTTCTATTAACTTGTCAAACAAGGGAAAATACGCCGAATTTTGCAATCCGAAAGAGAATAATTATAAATCTTTTTCTTTCATTTGACCAATTGTAACTTCTTGATTTGAATATTTGAAGTAGTTAACATAAACTCCAAAAAAATAAGTAAAAAGAAAGAAAAATGAAAAAATTCTATTTAACAAAAATTCTATTTAAGTTAGTATATATCTTAATTTTTTATTGCTTCCTTTGAAAAGAGGTAAGATCCGGTGAATCGAAAACAATACAATCAATATTAATTACACGAATACACGAATTTTAAAACTTTTTTTATGGAACAGACTTATCAATATGCATGGATCATACCTTTCCTTCCACTTCCAGT